CCTGCAGTGTACAAAATAAATTTTGTAGCTGAATACAAACGTTTCTTTCCCCCCCACATGGATAGAAGTAAATAAACTGGAATTAATTCTAACTCCCACATGATGAAAAAAAGTAAAAGGTCTCGAGAAGAAAATGGTCCTATTTGACCGCTATACATTGCTAACATCAGGAAATGGAATAGTCGGGAATCTCGAGTAACCGGCCGAGTCGCTAAAGTAGCTAAAGTTGTGATAAATCCTGTCAGTAAAATAGGTCCTATAGAAATTCCATCTATTCCCAATCTCCAGTAAAAATCAAAAAAATTGATCCATTTATAATCCTCTGTCAGTTGCATTAATGGATCATCCAATTGGAAACGATAACCGAATGCATAGGTTGTTAGAAGTAGTTCTATTAAACATATACATATAGTATACCAACGGATTACCTTATTTCCTCTATGAGGGAGAAAGAAAATTAAGGAACCCGCGAATATTGGCAAAACTACAACTAGTGTTAACCAAGGAAAATAATTCATGGTAAAAACAAGATAAACTTGGAACAGAAAAACCCGTGCTCAAAATAAATATTTTTTGAGCGCGGGTTTTTGTCGGTAAAGGTAAAAAAAAATGTATTTCAAGTAGGGTTTTCTGGAACGTATTAATAAGCTAGACCCATACTTCGAGTTGTTTCATGCCATAAATAAACTCGAACACTCAAGAAATCCGTTGGACAGGCGGATTCACATCTCTTACAACCGACACAGTCCTCTGTTCTTGGAGCGGAAGCAATTTGCTTAGCCTTACATCCGTCCCAAGGTATCATTTCTAATACATCCGTTGGGCAGGCTCGCACACATTGAGTGCACCCTATACACGTATCATAAATCTTTACTGAATGTGACATTGGGTCTATAAATTTTTAAATGTCAGAAATTTTCGATCTAGTAAACTTGTAAATGAATCATATATTTAGACACCAGATGAATCAATAATTTATCAGAATTTTTATAATCAATCTACTTCTGGATCGAACCGTGCGATAGAACCAAGATACTTTGATTTCTTACATTGATTTTTTACATTTTCGAAAACCTGTATTATACGTAATGTATGGTCATGGTAATTATAATTTATGAATATTAGAATTTATATGATTATTAATACTACTTATTCAACAAATTTGATTGATTGATACGAGTTGATTTTCTGTTACGATAAATTGACGAAACAATAGCCGGACCAATAGCTGCTTCAGCGGCTGCAATAGCTATAACAAAAATTGAGAAAATATTTCCTTTTAATTGGCGACTATCAAAAAAATCAGAAAATGTTACGAAATTTATATTAACCGCATTCAGTATAAGTTCAAGACACATAAGGGCTCTAACCATATTTCGACTCGTGATCAATCCATAGATACCGATAGAAAATAAGTAGGCACTCAAAACAAGTACATGCTCGAGCATCATTGACCAACTCCTTATCAATTTCGATTCATTTCAATATGAACTGAACAACAATTAAACAGATTCAATTGACTAGAATAAAAAAAAGTACGGAACAAAGGAATATATTCTATTGGTAATAGAATAGATTGAATAAAATAATTTATATTTTAGACATAAAGAACCTTTAATTGAAGGGAAATAAATGTAATAAAACAGAACACAGTTTAATTTGGATTGCTGTTGCCAATTCTATAGATTTATTACTGTCGCGCCACGGCAATTGCACCTATCAAAGCGGCTAAAAGAATTATCGAAACGAATTCAAACGGAAGAAAAAAATCCGTTGATAAATGAATTCCAATTTGTTGACTATTACTTATCAAATCTTGTTCTATAATCTGGTTTGATCTTGTAGTCCAAATAATCCCGTACCATGACGTATCCGTAATAGTAATCATGAGTAAAACAAAAATACTTGTACAAACTGGCAAAGTAACCCCATCCCCAACGGTCCAAAGATTCAAATCTTTGTAATATTCTGAACCATTCATAAACATCACAGCAAATACGATTAAAACATTTATAGCTCCCACGTAAATAAGGAGTTGTGCAGCAGCTACAAAATAGGAGTTTAATAGAATATAGAATAAGGATATACAAACAAGAACCAGTCCCAATGAAAAGGCAGAATAAATGGGGTTGGTAAATAATACCACTCCCATACCTCCTAGTATAAGAACCGATCCCAGAAAGACTAAAAGAAAATCATGTATTGGTCCGGGCAAATCCATTATATGTAAAATAAGAGATAAATAAATCGAAATGTTTTTCATGACCTTATTGAAATCCGAACAGAAAAAAAATTATAATTTTTGAGCAATTCCTAATTAAATCCTAAGGGATATGAATAAATGTAAGTACAATTATTGGACTAATTTAATCCGTTATCTGAAAGAGTAGTTCTCATTTGAAACTATATATGTAAAAATAATTACAGATATATTAATTAATGGATTTTCAATCCAAATTAAGACGTGATTCTTAACCAACTAATCAACAGTTGGGATTTGTAGTTATTGACCAAACAAAAGGAAAGAAACCCGATTCCTTTAGATTAGATCAAAAAAAAAATGAACCTTAGTATTATTTATTAGTAAAGTAATAGTCTTAGTAAAGTAATTATAAATTATTCTTTAATCAAGAGATTTACTTTTTTTTTTTTGAGGCGAATTAAAAATTGTTCGAATTGTATAATCGTCAATTACTGACATTGGTAAACGACCCAAAGCAATTTGATTATAATTCAATTCGTGACGATCATAAGTAGAAAGTTCATATTCTTCAGTCATTGATAAACAATTTGTTGGACAATACTCAACGCAATTACCACAAAATATACAGACTCCGAAATCAATACTGTAATTAAGCAACCGTTTCTTGCGAATATCTGTTTCCAATTTCCAATCAACAACGGGTAGATCTATAGGACATACACGAACACATACTTCACAAGCAATACATTTATCAAATTCAAAATGGATTCGACCGCGGAAACGCTCCGCGGTGATTAATTTTTCATAAGGATATTGAATAGTTACAGGTAAACGATTTGCGTGAGATAAAGTAATCATGAAACTTTGACCAATGTACCTTGCAGCTCGTACTGTTTGTTGACCATAATTCATGAACCCAGTTACCATAGAGAACATATCATTAATATATATTATGAATAATTTTATGTTTGTTTATTTCTCTTGTTTGAGACAAGTTGTAAATTTACCTTACAGTGAAAAGAGTTGGGAAGAAGTTGTTAATAATAGATTACCGAGAGAAATAGGTAAAAGAAATTTCCATCCAAGATTCAATAGTTGGTCCATTCTTAGCCTCGGTAAAGTCCATCTTGTTGTGATAGGAATGAACAAGAACAAATAAGTTTTAGCTAATGTAATAAAGATACCAATTGTCGCTCCAAAAACTCCACATGTTTTATTTATTTCAAAAAGCTCAGAAACATATATGTCCGGAATAGAGATATTCCAACCTCCCAAGTAAAGAACTGTTACAAATAATGAAGAAACTAATAGGTTTAGATAGGAAGCAACATAAAATAAACCAAATTTTATACCCGAGTATTCGGTTTGATAACCTGCTACTAATTCTTCTTCTGCTTCGGGTAAATCAAAAGGTAATCTCTCACATTCTGCTAGGGAAGAAATGATAAAAATGATAAACCCTATAGGCTGACGCCACAAATTCCATCCCCAAAAACCGTATTTTGATTGCGCCTCAACTATATCAATTGTACTTGAACTGTTAGATAATTATAGTCGGTGATACCATTACTGTTACCATCGCTATTACAGAACCGTACATGAGATTTTCACCTCATACGGCTCCTTAAAGGCCAGAAATAAATCTAAGGATCGCGTCAGTATTATTTTATCTTGGTACGTTTGTAGGATGGATAAAGTCAAAATCTATTGGACGGTCCTAAATTAGACCAATTGAATTCTGTCTGTTATAATTATTTAATAATAAATAAAAAAAGTACTTCTGAATCGATCTCACCCTTTCTTTAACTTTAATAATTTCAATAAGAATTTTAATTCTTCTTTGTTGAGTAATAACTTAATTCTTCAATAAAATACTTATTGTAGAAATATCAATAACCCGTTTATTTCACGTACGAAAAAAATTCTATAATTAATTCATGAATTATGACACAAATTCTATATCTATTAATATGTATCTGGGAAATAAAAAAGGTATCTTTTTTATTTTTTTATTGGAATTGGATTTCTTTCTCTTTTTTTCGTTCCTATTCTTCTTTCTATTTCTGAGAAAAAGGGGGCTTACAAAATAAAGTAAAGGATTATTTCGTTCCCAATAGTTATTTATTTAATCGGTGGATAGGAGCATACTCTGGATTGGAATCGTGTCGTGGGGAGTATTGCCTGATCATTTCTACCAACTTAAAGCCCCAATGAGTATTCTTTGTTTGTATATTATGTAAAAATGTCCTTTTGGAGAATTTACATAATCTCCATTACTAATCCTTTACATATCTTGGTGTTTCTAACCACCCACTCGTTTTTGTTCAACCCCCCCCCTGTGGTAATACATACAAATGATAGTGAAAACTCAATATGGTTGATCTTTTGAGCCCGCTTCAAGTCAGGATGACTAATCAACCAATCTTGGGGGAAACGGTCGCTTCTGTTTATGTTTATTTCCGCTTAACTCTCTAACTCTTATACATAGAAAATGAGACTCAATCTTTTTACTGCGAATTTATATATAAGCTGTTTTCTTTCACTCATATAACTATTTGATTTAGTTCATCAACCCGAATAATGAATAAAAAAAATGAAGATATCTACATCTACTTAATTCATTCCAACCCTTTCTTTGAAAGGAAGGAATAAAGAAAAGTTTATGTCTATGTATCAACGAATCGCACGTAGAGATATTGATAACACACATAAAGTTAATGGTATTTCATAACTAATCGATTGAGCAGCAGCTCGTAGACCACCTAAAAAGGAATATTTATTATTTGACCCGTACCCTGACATAAGAAGTCCAATTGGAGCAATACTAGAAATGGCAATCCATAAAAAAACACCGATATTGAGATCCGCTAAAACAAGGTGATAGCCAAAAGGAGCTACTGAATAGCTTACTAAAATTGATATGACTGCTATGGATGGCCCGATACTGAATAAACGGGTATCCCCCCTAGATGGAAGAATATTTTCTTTGAAAACCAGTTTTGCCCCATCTGCTAGAGCTTGAAGAATTCCCAAAGGGCCGGCGTATTCAGGTCCAATACGTTGTTGTATCCCTGCGGATATTTCTCTTTCTAACCATACAATTACCAGTACACCTATTGTGATTCCCAATACAAGAGTCAAAATAGGAATAAGCACCCATATAATTCCATAAACCTCTTTTAAAAACTCTAATCTAGAAAAAGAATCAATATCTTGTACTTCTGGTGTATCAATTATCATTTCAACGATCAACTTCTCCCATAATGATATCTATACTACCTAGTATCGTCATAATATCAGCCAATTTCATTCTTTTAACTAACTGAGGAAGAATTTGCAAATTGATAAAACCCGGGGGGCGGATTTTCCATCTCCAAGGAAAACCACTCTGATCCCCTATCAGAAAAATTCCCAGCTCTCCCTTTGGGGCTTCGACTCTCACATAAAGTTCTTGTTTCGGCAATTCAAATGTAGGAGAAGGCTTTTTACTAATAAATCGATATTCAAAATCATTCCATTCCGGATTCCTTTCTCTATCAAAGTATCGTATTTCTAAATTCTCATAGGGTCCCCCTGGAATTCCTTCCAGAGCCTGTTGAATGATTTTTATAGATTCTATCATTTCACCAATTCGGACTAGATAACGAGCCAATGAATCTCCTTCTTTTTGCCACTGTACCTCCCAATCAAATTCGTCGTAACATTCATAATGATCAACTTTACGAAGATCCCATTGTATTCCGGAAGCTCGCAGCATTGGTCCCGATAAACCCCAATTTATTACTTCCTCTCTACCAATAATGCCTACTCCCTCGACTCGTTCTAAAAAAATAGGATTTCGTGTAATAAGTTTTTGATATTCAGCAACTCTTGTTAAAAAATAATCGCAGAAATCCAAACATTTATCTATCCAACCATGAGGTAGATCGGCCGCTACTCCTCCGATACGAAAATAATTATGCATCATTCTCATACCGGTGGCAGCTTCGAATAGATCATATACTAATTCTCTTTCTCTGAAAATATAGAAAAAGGGAGTTTGTGCACCAATATCCGCCATAAAAGGACCAAGCCATAACAGATGAGAAGCTATACGACTCAACTCCAACATAATTATTCTGATATAGCTAGCTCTTTTAGGTACTTGAATATTTCCCAACTGTTCCGGTCCATTTACAGTTATTGCTTCTGTGAACATAGTAGCTAAATAATCCCAACGTGTTACATAAGGCAAATATTGTATAATTGTTCGGTTTTCCGCAATTTTTTCCATCCCTCGGTGTAAATAACCCAATATTGGTTCACAATCAATAACATCTTCACCATCTAGAGTAATGATGAGTCTAAGAACACCATGCATTGATGGGTGGTGGGGGCCCATATTGACTATCATGAGGTCTTTTCTTGTAGCTGGTATATTCATCGGTTTTTCCTCGATTCATTCTTTCATGAATTGCTGAAAACGAAAAAAAGTTCATTAAAATTCACGATCTAATAAATCAAATAATTCAAAATGCCTCTTCAAATTAACGGGTTTTTGACTCCCGAATATCCAACCGATTAATTAATTCTTTATAACATATTCTATTTTTCTTTGACAAATAAGACAGCAGTCGTTGGCGTTTTCCCAGAATTTTACGTAAACCTCTCTGAGATAAATAGTCTTTTTTGTGTAATTCTAAATGTGAAGTAAGTCTTCGTATCCTATTGGTGAAACTAACTATTTGAAATTCAGCAGATCCTCTGTTTTCGTCTTTTTCTTCTTGTGAAATAGCTGAGATGAATGAATTTTTTACCATAAAATGAAATCTTCTCGCCCCCCTCTTTTTATTTTAAGAAATTTTTATTGATAGATATCTTTATTGATCAGTAATAATAATGCCTCTCATTTTTATTTTGTATATACAAAAATATTAATTTTGTTATTAATTTCTAATTTTTTTTAATAAAATTAAATTTTTAATTTGTAAATTTTATTTGGATTTGAAAGGGTATACATAAAGGATGGTTGTTTTCTGCACTCACAAAAGATAAAAATTTAGACCTAAAATAATAATATTTTGTTGATTCATTTCTAGATCAAATTGATATGCCATTGAATTAGTATCGTGTATCAGAATGGAACGATGGAATGTAAGACAATGCATGTGTGCATCTCTTTGTCGTCATAGATCAGATATAGTATGGGAAATATAGCAAAAATGTACTATTAATGCATTTTCAATCGCGGATACATATGTACCCTTACCATACTGAAACGACTGCCATTATTGGTATTAAACCAATAACGATTCATACAAGCCAAATCTTCTAATCGATAATTGGGCCAAAGAAATAACTTAAATTTAATAAGTTTTTTTTTATAGTTTTTGCTTTTATCCAAAACTTGACTGTTTACCTTATTCCCATTACAAAATGCTGCATTTCTATGTCTATTCTCAGAATTGAAACAAATTAGAATTCTCAATTCTCTACGACGTCTAGGTGATAAAATATTTTCAGGAACAAACAAATCATAATGATTTTTATCTCTATTTCCAGTCATCCTTTGATGTTTTGTAATGGCTTCATCAGAATTCTTATCAGCATGTTTTTTTTCTCGGTATCTTTGATTAATTTGGTGTTTGCTTTTATGAACTAATGAAATACCGATGGTTTGATACATAATAAATTTTCCATCATTTTTTATAGATAGACGAATTGGTTCAATAATCAAAATTCCCCTTTTAATCAATTCTGTAAGAGTTAAATCTTTCTGAATCATCAGAATATCCGGACTCATTTCGCCTCTTTGAATAGAGGATATAGTAATTTCTCTTGGATTTATCAGTCTAAGCAGGAGACAATATACTTTGATGTTATTGCTTATTTTTTTATTTAAAGAATCATCCCATCTCAATTGAAAATGCAAATACCTTTTTAGGAAGAAATCAAACTCCGCTTTTGTATTGATCTTGTATTGCTTTTTATTTCTATTTTTTTTCATGTACGATCCCGTATAATCTTCTTCAACATCTTTTTCTTGGTTTGAAAGAGCTGATTTAAAATCTGCTTGGACCGCGTATTCTTTTTCCCCTTGATTTCGGTTTTCTAATTCAAAAGATTTTTTTGAATTCTCCGATATTGATATAAAAGGATCCCTTTTTTTATTTCCGGTGATGCTTTTGTTTTTACTATAATTTTCATTTATATTAGAATTTAAAACTAGTAATTTAATTGGTATAACCCACGGTTTAATTTTATACGTATTATAAAGTATCCCCAATTCTGGGAAGAACCAAAATTCCATATTTGATATGGGACAACTTAGTATTTCTTCATTCATCCCCATCCAATCAAAAAGGGTTATTTGATTGGATAGATTGATTTCTTGATCTTGCTGAATCGTGAGATAAAAAAGACCCCTCTTATTGATTTTATCAATTATTTGATACTTATTAACCCTAGTCTTAGTATATTTATTACTGTTAGTGTCGGTATCAATATCGATCCAGGCGTCAATATCGACCTTATTTTTAAGACAAAAATGGAAAATTCTCCAATCAAAATATTTTCTATCCGGATTTATCTCCATATCTCTAATATCATCTTCTACTAGATAAGGGATAATAGGAATACCTTCCGGCATATTAAATGATTTTTGTGTATGTGTGTTGTAATTATAAAAAATATCTTGTTTATTTTTTACTTGTAATGGTGATCCATAAATATAAGAGTCCTTCTTATCTTCATAATTAATAGATTTATATGCTAAAATATCATATCTATATTGTTTTTTAAAATTATCTTTTTGATTCAGTAATGAATCTGTTTCGAAATTTTTTTCGTAGTTAATTAATCGATCCTTTTCATATAAATCACATAAATCTTTATTTTGAGCCATACAGTGTTGATTGAATATATTTCGCCATTTTTGTGGTACTAATCTAGACCATTTAATATGAGATACATCACATTGATACTGACTCCTTAACCAATTTGTCCATTGATTCATTCCATAATTGCGAAGATTCTTATGTCTTAATTCGGAATGAAATAGTTCTTGTGTTACAACAAAAAAATCCTTTATTTCATTCTTAAGAAAAAGAGACATTCCGTTATATTGAAATACAGATTTTAACTTATATAAGTTAATAGGTTGAGTTTGTGATAATTTGTAAAATACATATGCTTGTGAAAAGTAAGATAAGTCGCAAAAAGTCTTTGAATTCTTATTACTAATATTAGTAAATGACTTTTTTATAGTCGAAATAAAGGGAATTACACTTTGATTTGTTTTATCAATTCTTTCGTGATTTGCTTCATTATCGTTAATGTATTTATAAATAATTTTTTTTGTTGATTCAAGAAAAAGTTGTGTATTGATGCTAGGAATATTAATGATACATAGAAAGATATCTATGTATATCCTTTCAATGAAATATTTTATAAAATAATGTGACTTACGGATTAATCTAACATTTTGTCTTTTTAATATCTGCCAAATATTTTTTTGTGATTCTGATCCTTTATCATCATAACTTATTTTGTTAGAACTAAAATTTATATCTGGAGTTCCTTTTTTATTTTCTTTTGTAATTTTTTCTATTTGATTTATGATTGTATTTGTTCTATCAGTTAGATCTTGCATTTTTTTTTCTGTTAATGAATAATTTGTCCAACCCTGAGATATAATTTGAATCGACGATTCATGAATCATCCGATTACCAATTATCGAATCTTTTTTAGTTTCACTCAATTCATATACTTCTATTTCTCTCAATCCAAATCCAAATAATATAATTGGGTTTATTTTTG